GTGTACAGTCAAAAGAAAAGGGGATCGATTCCGTAAAAGATGAGATCAGTAAATGGGAATTCACTGAAATGAAATCTTTGTGAGATCGTCAATAGTGTACCAAGGGTGTCTTTAGAGTATACCGAATCAGTATAGCTATCCTTCTTCTGACACAGCAACGCAATTTCACAATCAGTATCGAAATGGAGTGCTAGATAATTTATTTTTTTCTTTTATTGTTGCTTGTCGATGTTATATCATTCAATAGAAAATTTATCAAATTCCTGTAGTAGTATAATAGTAGTATAAGGGTTCTCTCCATTATTGGCTTCGAATTAGAAACTGAAAATCAGATATAATGTGAAGCCGACGGATTGCTTTCGAATAATTCACGAGGGAGATTATCATATTCCTTTCTAATTCAATTAGATGCGAAATCTATAAATATTCTTTCTTTTTGTAGTTGTAGAAGATGTTTTTTGTTGGAACCCCCTTTTTTTTTCATTTTTAAGGAATTGATTAGTTGTCCAGTAACAAGTAAGACTAGTAGATAGTCTTCGATGAAAGAAAGAGAACAAGCAAGTAGAATAAGAATCAATATTCACGATGCAAGCATTGTTGTATTAGGCCCTTTGGGTCTTTCGTGACCTAATTAGAATTAGAAAGTCGGGGCTTTCTAATTTTAAACACGATTAGATTCTGCAAAACTCTTTTTCTTCTTATTTGAGATATTATGTGAATGAACCTACTACTGAATCTAAAGAGTTCAAATTAAAGTAAAAAAAAAGGAAAGTAATAAAGTAAGAGGCATTATACTATAAGGTCATTTTTGGTTCGAAAATACACAATATATTCGATACAATAATAAAAAAAAAAGATAAAAAAAAATAGAAATGATTTTCCAATTTGAAATTTTAAGCGATTCAAATTCATTTATTTTTTGAATGAAGTTACCCAACACAGTTTTTTATTATTTAAAATTCTTTATTATTATTTATAATATTAATATAATATTAATATAATTATAGTAATTATTAATATAGATAGTAATTATTAGTATAATAATATTTGTTTTTAAGAGTTGCACAATGAATCGAATCTGTTGATTCGGAATCACGGGATGAATAGATATCACAGATGATGAATTGATTTCTTACCTATGTCACTCTATTTTTTTATTACTATTTATAATGATAATAATTGCTGAATCAAAAACTTTCAATTGAACTTATTCTTTCAATTGGTATTTTTGTTTATCTCTTTCAAAAACAAAATTGAAATTTAGGGAAGTGCTTTATAAACATATGTATAAAAAAAAAAAAATAACATATTTCATTTAGCCTCTTTATGCCTACCATAACTAGTTATTTCGGTTTTCTACTAGCGGTTTTAACTATAACTTCAGCTCTATTTATCAGTTTGAACAAGATACGACTTATTTGAAATTAATTGAATGAATAATTCATAAAAAAAAAAGAAATCTTTCTGTGGTATTCCATATATTCTATAGTTTCTTACCGTGTCAATTTCAAATTCTTGGTCATTAAGATTCATGTGCAATACGAATTAATATTTAAGAATAGATATTACCTCTCCCTTTCTCCTTTCAAACAAATTGAAATGATTGAAGTTTTGCTATTTGGAATTGTCTTAGGTCTAATTCCTATTACTTTGGCTGGATTATTTGTAACTGCATATTTACAATACAGACGTGGTGATCAGTTGGACTTTTGATTAATTAATATCTCTTTTTTTTATTGACCCCCTACTTGTTTTAATTTTAATCCATAGGGGGTCAAATTTAGATTACTGTTCAATTATTTCATTGTAATTTTCGACCTAAGAATAACAAGAATGGAATCACGCTCTGTAGGATTTGAACCTACGACATCGGGTTTTGGAGACCCACGTTCTACCGAACTGAACTAAGAGCGCTTTCTAAATATTTTGTAACCCTAATATATTTTTGCATGCATCTACTATTATATTATATAGAATTATATAGAATATTGTAAAATGCAAGATTGATCATATTATGTATTGGATTATGGATACCCAATTTGAATCGATTTCAATTAATTCCTTGTTACTGCTCATAAGATAAGTAATAGGTAGGGATGACAGGATTTGAACCCGTGACATTTTGTACCCAAAACAAACGCGCTACCAAGCTGCGCTACATCCCTTTCCATTGGTCGACAGTGTCATTGTAGAGAATACCTGTATTGTTTTCCACATCTTTATTTTATCCATTCATATACAAAAATTATCTTGTCATTTATTTTTTTTATCTCATATCATATAACATATTATTAAGTATAATAAAAGACTTATATACGTAATGTATAATTAAACCCGCTGTAAAAAAATGAATATAATATTTTTCGGGAATGTTGGGACATAAAAGGGTGTATTTTTTTTCTTTTTTTTTAAGAAAAGGAATAGCTACTGAATCGTTGTATATTTCCATTATAATTAGGCATTCCGCGTACAAATACAAGTGATCATTAATTACATATATGTCTGATCATATATGTATTACAAATTACAATAAATAAGGAGGATTTAAAATGCGAGATCTAAAAACATATCTCTCCGTGGCACCGGTAGTAAGTACTTTATGGTTTGGGTCTTTAGCAGGTCTATTGATAGAGATCAATCGTTTATTCCCGGATGCGTTGATATTCTCCTTTTTTTAATTATCGTTCTAGTTATTGACATGGGAGGGGGTGAAGAAGATTAGAGATATAATCAAATATCAGTGACTAATCCCTCCCCTTCCCTTCTTTGAATTTTCGAATTTATTAAATTATAATAAGTTCGAAAAGAGAAAGAATAAAAGTGGATTCAACTTCAGTAAAACTCGGAACTCGGACCGGGACTCTAAATTAAATTTAATTTAAATTAATAAGATAAGAGAATGAGAACGGAAATGGAAATTGATGGCTAGGTCAACAATATTATACAAAATACTTAAATGAAAGTAGTTAGAAATTCTTCTATTACTTATTTAATTATATTACTATCTTGATTTCAACGAAATCTTTCAGAATTTTATTTCGAGTTAGCAACTTCTATTTTTTTTTTTGTTCCTTTCTTCTCTTTGGATTGGAAAATGGAATAGTTGGTTAAATAAAAAATCCAAAGGAGGTTCATGGCCAAGGGTAAAGATGTTCGAGTAACAGTTATTTTGGAATGTGCCAAATGTACTCGAAATGGTGCTAATAAGGAATCAATGAGTATTGGTATTTCCAGATATATTACTCAAAAGAATCGACATAATACGCCTAGTCGATTGGAATTGAGAAAATTCTGTCCCTTTTGTTACAAACATACAATTCATGGGGAGATAAAGAAATAGATCGAACTGATCCGATCGCCTGTATGTCACCCTTACAAGGAAGATTCAAAATGATATATATTATATATATTCTATATAACATATATTTAAAGATAAACAACCCAAAATCCCTCATCAAAATTGGATTTTCGGGATAAGGAATAAACAAATCATGGATAAACCCAAGCGACTCTATTTKAAATCCAAGCGATCTTTTCGTAGGCGTTTGCCCCCGATTGGATCGGGGGATCGAATTGATTATAGAAACATGAGTTTAATTAGTCGATTTATTAGTGAACAAGGAAAAATATTATCTAGACGGGTGAATCGATTAAACTTAAAACAACAACGATTAATTGCTAGTGCTATAAAGCAAGCTCGTATTTTATCTTTGTTACCTTTTCTTAATAATGAGAAACAATTTGAAAGAGGTGAGTCGACCACTAGAACTACTGGTCTTAGAATCAAAAAGAAATAGGTTTATTCTTCACTTGAATCAAAATTCTAATACGAACTCAAAGGCGGATTGATGTTTTGTTCGAAAAATTCGCGAATCCAGATTTTGATTGTTGTATCATAAGAAAAAAAAAGAATCAATATTTTTTTATTGAACGTGTTGTTTGTTCATTTTGGCGACCTTATCATATTATTATATTGTATCATACTAATTTCTATTCTACCTTCCCGGAGTTAATTCTCCAGCGAACTCTATTTAAAATTTAAAACATTCCCATGAATTCCTTCCAATCTACTTATTTTATAATTTCATTGGAAATCATATAAAGACAATTTCTATTTAATATAGCTATTTGCGCAAGTATTTTACGATTAAGAAGCAACTGCCTCTTGTACAGATTGTGTATGAACTTATTATAACTATAGTATACACTATTACCGCGAATTACTGCATTTATCCGAGTGATCCACAAACGACGAAAATCTCTCTTTTTCCTACCTCTATCCCGATAAGCCGAAAACAAAGCTCTTATTTTCTGTTGAGTAATAGTTCTAGTAAGTCTTGAATGAGCCCCTCGAAAACTTGATGCAAATAAACGAATTTTTGTTCTACGTCTTCGAGCTATATATCCTCGTTTAATTCTGGTCATTGAATAAATGAAACTTCGATGAATAACTAATTGATTTCCCTTCTTTCAGTTATTCCTTTTCCCTTTCCTAATTTTTGAATAACAAAACGGATTCGTCCAATGTATAAAATAAAAACTCCAATGGCTTTTGCTACTATAACCTTCCTGACCACGATTTTCTCTTTTTTTCTTCTAGGCATTTCACCTCGAAATAAAAATAAGAAATTGTATGGATAGTGATACTAGATATTAAAAAAAGCATATTAAATAAAAACACAAAGTAGTAAATTTAAATGGATAAAAAAATCGTGGGTTCCATCGTTTCTATGGTTACTTTTTAAACGGCGAGGTCCCCTCTATACACCGGAGCTCCTTCTTTCATTTAATCAATGCTATTGTTAACTTGTACAGTTTACACTCTTTGGCTCTACCTATGAATTATCCAGTAATCAGTCTTTCACAACGAGATCTACCTATACAGTAACGATATTTAATTATGAAGATTAGCTGTGTAGCTGACCCTGTTAGTCCGTTGTTGCAAGAGTAAGGGCATAATCTTTTTGCCTTTTAATTTAAATAATATTTTCCCTGCTTAATGGATAACCATTTGCTACCAATGGGAAATTCTTTTTCATCTTAAATTGAAAATTGAGACGCTTGGATTTACGATTTACACCAATAGAAACCATAAAATTTGATAAACAGTAGAAGGATATGATAGATCCTTTTTATATAGTGAATGGATTTCTTCCATTTTATCCTATTTATTGGTACTGATCATTGATACTGGAAAAATGGGTTCTTTTCTTTTGTCCCAGTCCATGCTCTGAACGAGTCACACATACACCCTAGTACATGTTCCTCGTCGCTGAGGGCATCCCCCAAGGGCGGGGGATTTCGTGACATTTCTGATTGGCTGTCGTGTCTTTCTAATAAGTTGTTTAATAGTTGGCATGTTGACTCGTATACATAATGAATTGGTTTAGATCGATCCTAACCGGATGATTAGGAATTACTTGTATATTGATAATTCTATATTAATAGATTAATTAATATAATACTATATCAAAACCCGGTAGGTAAGAAGATAAAATTTTGAATTGCGTATTTGATTTTCGTGAAATACCTGTTATTTTTTATTCTACCGCTACAAGATCAACAATTCCATGAGCTTGGGCTTCTGTTGCTGACATAAAAACATCTCTTTCCATGTCTTCGGATACAACCCATAAAGGTTTGCCCGTTCTTTGTACATAAACCCTTGTGATGGTTTCGCGTAACTTCAGCAGTTCTTCCGCTTCCTGGATAAATTCTCCCGTTTGTGCCTCATAAAAAGAACTAGCAGGTTGATGGATCATTACCCTGATTATATAACATAAAAAATGGTTCTTCTATCTCGAAGATAAATCAAAGAGAACAAATCAAATAAAGAATAATAAATACTACGAAAAACAAGATAGAATTGAACAACCGTACAGGCATCTTTATCTTTTGCGCATTGCATACGGCTCTACAATGGAATTCACTTTTCCCTCCCATCGAAGAAACAGAAAATATAGGGTCTATCATACTAGACCCAGATCGGTAAATAATCCAATAATCATCCTTCCCTTTATTTTGGAGTAGTTAAAAAATACTATGATGGCTCCGTTGCTTTATATTTATATAGATATTTATTTAGTCTTTTATTCAACAATCCCAAAGTTTCTTTTTTTTTTATTCTTTCATAACATAATTAGTCTTCTGGGGGGAAAACAAAAAAGTTTGTGACGCTGCAATAGGCTTCCGATAGATCAGATAAAATCGGAAATGCCCCTTATCTCATACTACTCTTTCGATATATAATCGAATGGTTTTTTTTTTTCCTCATATCGAATTCAAAATGCCATGCTATTATTACTTAATAGTCATATTTCATATGGCGAAGGCATAGTCTTCTTTTTTCTCTCAAATACAAAACTCATTGGCGCCGAGCATGAGGGAATGCTAGACGTTTGGTAATTTCTCCTCCGACCAGAATAAAAGATCCCATTGAAGCGGCTAATCCCATGCATATTGTCTGTACATCTGGTGCTACAAATTGCATAGTATCATAAATAGCTACTCCGGGTATTACCCACCCCCCGGGAGAGTTTATAAACAAATACAGATCTTTGGTATCATCCTCTATACTAAGATATACCATAAGACCAATAAGTTGATTCGAAATCTCGCTATCAACCTCTTGGCCTAAAAAAAGTAATCTTTCTCGATAAAGGCGGTTGATTAGGATAAAATTGTATCTTTAGGAACCATACGCGCACCTTTTGATGCATACAGGTTATCAAAAATCGCGAAAAAAAGAATCAATGTGTAGATTACAGCCCGCATTCTTTTGGACTCCTTCTAACAAAGGACTTTTTTGATTCCATTTTTATTTTTCAAGAAAGATTCGTTTTGGTCTGTTTACTTTACCTATAAATATCAAAAAATAGAAAAGTAATTGACTAAATTTATCGAACGAACTTCTCATTGATGTATTGTTTCATCGAGATTGAATACAAATCACGATGTCATTTTCTTGTTCCGGAATGGGTTTCTTCAATTTTGTTAGGTTTATGTTCTACTCCAAAGTCAAGTAAAGATCGGCCCTATTTTTATTTGCACATATAGGACAAATGTCCCAATACCAAGTCTTTTTGATATGGCTTTTTTATTTTTCAATTTTTTTTATGTCATGTCTTCTGCCAAATATTCAATGTATTCATTATATTACTCGATTGATTAAACAGTTTAAGATCACTCCTGTTTATAAATTAAAAATAGAATATGATAAAGGTAGTAATCATAGATATATTACCAATTGGGTTTTTTGTAAACGGAGCCTGGATACTTCATTTTATTGGTCCAATCGAGACAACTATAAAGTATTCTAAACCATAAATTATTCTAATTGATAATATTAATCTGGATACCTCCCCCCCAAAAAAAAACAAAATCAATATAATTGCATTTCACGCTCCAAATTTTTGATAAGTCAATCAATCTTTCTTGGGCGAAAGAGAGGATATCTCGATCGGGGGAGAAAATGGGGGAATCCCATGTGACCCAATATATCTGACAAGTCGCACTATACGTCAACCCAAGATGCATCTTCCTCTCCAGGACTTCGAAAGGGTACTTTTGGAACACCAATAGGCATTAAAGAAAAAAAGAATTAAGTACTATATCTTACTTTGATGTGGAAGCGTAACAATGGGTTTATTGTCTTAATATTAATAAGATTAGCCTTTATCATAGTTTATCCATAAAGTGAATAAGTTCATAACATAAAATAAAAAAAGAAGACAGAATGACTATGACTAAAGGAGAAAATTATTAGGAATAGGTCTTTTTAATGATATGAACAAATATGTATGCTTTCACTCATAGAAAATGAACGTGGGATCCCGCCCCCCTACCATTGCGTATTGGTACTTATCGGATATAGAATAGATCTGCTTCTTTTTGTTCCTACAAACAGAACTCTTCCATTATTACTAAAAGAATAAGAATAGAACAAATATTAATCCTTTCTTCGAGATAATCTACTGAAAAAGGGGGGGGGGTACATAGCATAGTTTTTTCCAATGCAATAAAGTTACATAGTGTCTATTTTTCGTTGAGAAAGGGGTATTTCCATGGGTTTGCCTTGGTATCGTGTTCATACCGTCGTATTGAATGATCCGGGTCGTTTGCTTTCTGTCCATATAATGCATACAGCTCTAGTTGCTGGTTGGGCCGGTTCGATGGCTCTATACGAATTAGCGGTTTTTGATCCCTCTGACCCTGTTCTTGATCCAATGTGGAGACAAGGTATGTTTGTTATACCCTTCATGACTCGTTTAGGAATAACCAATTCGTGGGGCGGTTGGAGTATCACAGGAGGGACTATAACGAATCCGGGTATTTGGAGTTACGAAGGTGTGGCCGGTGCACATATTGTGTTTTCTGGCTTGTGCTTTTTGGCAGCTATTTGGCATTGGGTGTATTGGGATCTAGAAATATTTTGTGATGAACGCACAGGAAAACCTTCTTTAGATTTACCTAAGATTTTTGGAATTCATTTATTTCTTTCAGGACTGGCTTGTTTTGGGTTTGGCGCATTTCATGTAACGGGGTTGTATGGTCCTGGAATATGGGTGTCCGATCCTTATGGACTAACCGGAAGGGTACAATCTGTAAATCCAGCGTGGGGTGTGGAAGGTTTTGATCCTTTTGTTCCGGGAGGAATAGCCTCTCATCATATTGCAGCAGGTACATTGGGCATATTAGCAGGTCTATTCCATCTTAGTGTCCGTCCGCCCCAACGTCTATACAAAGGATTACGTATGGGAAATATTGAAACCGTCCTTTCCAGTAGTATCGCTGCTGTTTTTTTTGCCGCTTTTGTTGTTGCTGGAACTATGTGGTATGGTTCAGCAACTACCCCCATTGAATTATTTGGTCCCACTCGTTATCAATGGGATCAGGGATACTTCCAACAAGAAATATATCGAAGAGTTGGCGCTGGGCTAGCCGAAAATCAAAGTTTATCAGAAGCTTGGTCTAAAATTCCTGAAAAATTAGCTTTTTATGATTACATCGGCAATAATCCGGCAAAAGGGGGATTATTCAGAGCGGGCTCAATGGACAACGGGGATGGAATAGCTGTTGGGTGGTTAGGACACCCTATCTTTAGAGATAAAGAAGGTCGTGAACTTTTTGTACGTCGTATGCCTACTTTTTTTGAAACATTTCCAGTTGTTTTGGTAGACGGAGACGGAATTGTTAGAGCAGATGTTCCTTTTAGAAGGGCAGAATCGAAGTATAGTGTCGAACAAGTAGGTGTAACTGTGGAGTTCTATGGCGGCGAACTGAATGGAGTCAGTTATAGTGATCCTGCTACTGTGAAAAAATATGCTAGACGTGCTCAATTGGGAGAAATTTTTGAATTAGATCGTGCTACTTTGAAATCCGATGGTGTTTTTCGTAGCAGTCCAAGGGGTTGGTTTACTTTTGGACATGCTTCGTTTGCTCTACTCTTTTTCTTCGGACATATTTGGCATGGTGCTAGAACCTTGTTCAGAGATGTTTTTGCCGGTATTGACCCAGATTTGGATGCTCAAGTAGAATTTGGAGCATTCCAAAAACTTGGGGATCCGACTACAAGAAGACAAGTAGTCTGATATAAGATTGATTTCTTACTTTTCACCTTTATTTTTGTGATTTAACATAGTTTAACATAAATAGGGTACCGGATAAATCTTGATTTGAATTGCTGCCTTTCCTTTGACTCTTTCTTTTTAGTTATCCGGGAGACGATCCAAAATAAACAGGTATGGAAGCTATAATTGTAAACCACAATCGAATCTATGGAAGCATTGGTTTATACATTCCTCTTAGTCTCGACTTTAGGAATAATCTTTTTCGCTATCTTTTTTAGGGAACCGCCTAAAGTTCCAACTAAAAAGATGAAATGATTTTTGATTATCTCTATCTCAATTGAATTAATGAGCCTCCCAATATTGGGAGGCTCATTAATTCAACTAGTCTCCGTGTTCCTCGAATGGATCTCTTAGTTGTTGAGAGGGTTGCCCAAAAGCAGTATATAAGGCGTACCCAGTAAAACTTACAAGTAAACCAGATATAGAGATGGCAACTAAGGTTGCTGTTTCCATTATTATATAATTTTAAGACTACAACGGATCTATGATAAGATCATTTATTTACAATAGAATGGTATACAAAGTCAACGACTCTCAATGAATACAAAATCGGATTTATGGCTACACAAACCGTTGAGGATAGTTCTAGATCTGGTCCAAGACGAACTATTATAGGGGATTTATTGAAACCATTGAATTCGGAATATGGTAAAGTAGCTCCCGGTTGGGGAACTACTCCTTTGATGGGTATCGCAATGGCTCTATTTGCGATATTCTTATCTATTATTTTGGAGATTTATAATTCTTCCATTTTACTGGACGGAATCTCAATGAATTAGATTAACAAGAACTACTAAATAGCTTTTCAATACAAAACCAAGTGAAGCATTTAGGTCGCTTTTAGTCCATTCTATTTTTTGGTAGTTCGACCGTGGAATTTCTTTGTTTCTGTATTTCCGGAATATGAGTGTGTGACTTGTTATAATTGATCCTATGGATACTACAGAAATCGGTTCTGTCATCTTGATACAGATGGTTTTACCTCGTCGGATATTCATTCTAGTATCTGGAACGCGCGGAATATATGAAATAGATTACAAACTATTATAACTATGATTCATATTTTATTTTATATTCAGACCTCGCTTGCCGGACTCCAAAAAAAGAATTAACCAAAAAGAGTTAAAAAAAAAGGGTTAGAAGTTATAAATTGAAATATTTTTATTCTTTTTCTGTTTCTGCTTTTTTTATTTTGAATTAAAGGACAAACCGTTCTTTGTATTTTGATTCATTATATATATTCATTGAATAAGTGATGATCCACCGATTCTTACTCAGAGAATTTTGGGACTTATTTTGAAGGTTTTATTGAATCATCGTGGTTGTAGTATGAATCTGAGGTTTTAATCGATTCTATAGGGTCTTAACAAGAGAATTCCTATCAATAATAAAGAAAACAGAAGTAAAGCTGCATTACACACAAATAAAAGAAAAGAAAAAAAAAATAGGTAAATAGAAGATTCAAGAGGCCTGTAACCATCAACATAAAGACGAATGAGCCAACTTGATAGTTTGGCATTATAACCACAAAGAAGAGCTTTCAGATTTTTATTCTTTCGTATCTTTAGAGAAAGATTGAATCATAGGATTAAAGAAGTTTCAAACTTTTTATTCCACATATCCGTTATAGCCAGTATTTGGGTGTTTCTGTTTGAGCCGTACGAGATGAAATTCTCATATACGGTTCTCAGAGGGGGAGTTCCTTGAGTTTACCTATCTCAATAAAGTCTATGATTGGTTCGAAGAACGTCTTGAGATTCAGGCGATTGCAGATGATATAACTAGTAAATACGTTCCTCCGCATGTCAATATATTTTATTGTTTAGGCGGAATTACGCTTACTTGTTTTTTAGTACAAGTAGCTACGGGATTTGCTATGACTTTTTACTATCGCCCGACCGTTACTGAAGCTTTTGCTTCTGTTCAATATATAATGACTGAAGCTAATTTTGGTTGGTTAATCCGATCAGTTCATCGATGGTCGGCAAGTATGATGGTCCTAATGATGATCCTGCACGTATTTCGTGTGTATCTCACCGGTGGCTTTAAAAAACCTCGTGAATTGACTTGGGTTACAGGTGTGGTTTTGGCTGTATTGACCGCATCTTTTGGTGTGACTGGTTATTCCTTACCTTGGGATCAAATTGGTTATTGGGCAGTAAAAATTGTAACAGGTGTACCGGAAGCTATTCCTGTAATAGGATCGCCTTTGGTAGAGTTATTACGTGGAAGTGCTAGTGTAGGACAATCCACTCTGACTCGTTTTTATAGTTTACACACTTTTGTATTACCTCTGCTTACTGCCGTATTTATGTTAATGCACTTCCCAATGATACGTAAGCAAGGCATTTCTGGTCCTTTATAGAGAATAAAGAATATAATATAGATCATAGATATTTGTAATCAGTCATTTATCACTTCACTCAGGGTAGGAACAATAGGATTTCATTGCTATAAATATGGATTATTGAAAAGAATAAAACATGTATTTGGATATTTCCCTTCAACCCCACAAAATTGTATTATTTCTTTGACACTAATGGTTGAAGTGAATTCTCCGAAGAGAAAATGGATTATGGGAGTGTGTGACTTGAACTATTGATTAGTCCGTGCAGATATATTCCTTATCTGCCACATTTGCTTGAATTCACAACTAAATGTGTCTTTGTTCCAACCACCGTGTAAGAGCCCCATACAGAGGATAGGCTGGTTCACTTGAAGAGAATCTTTTCTATGATCAGACTTGATTATATGGTGCGTGAACAGGCTCCGTAAGATCCAGTAGAATAAGTGATGCGGCATAATACAGATTTTGTTTTATCTATTTCACTTACTTAATAGTATGGAAATGCACTCATTTCTTTTGCATTG